TCTAATGTACTTATTCGATCTAATAAGTACCTTGTGTCAGAAGTGAAAAATTCTATGGCTCGAATCTTTAGTATTTTCTTATTTATTACCTGTGTCTACTATTTAGGCAGAATACCGTCATCCATGGTTCTCAAAGAAACCTCAGTAACGGAAGAAAGGGAGGAAAGCAGAGAAGAAACAGATGTAGAAATAGAAAAAACTTCCGAAACGAAGTGGACTAAAGAGGAAGAGGAACAAGAGGGATCCACCGAAGAAGATCCTTCTCCTTCCCTTTTTTCGGAAGAAAAGGAGGATCCGGACAAAATCGATGAAGATGAAACGGAAGAGATCCGAGTGAACGGAAAAGAAAAAACAAAGGATGAATTCCACTTTCACTTTAAAGAGACATGCTATCAAAATAGCCCAGTTTATGAAACTTCTTATCTGGATGGGAATCAAGAAACTTCGAAGTTAGAAATACTTAAAAAAAAAGAAAAGAAATTAGTAAATAAAAACTTTCTTGTGACTCGTCTTTTCGACTATAAACGATGGAAACGCCCGTTTCGATATTTAAAAAACAATAAATTTGAAAATAGTATAATAAATGAAATGTCACAATATTTTTTTTTTTCGTGTCAAGATAATGACAAAAAAAGAATATCGTTTACCTACCCACCCAGTTTAAAAACGTTTTTTGAAATGCTAGAAAGAAAGATACATTTTTTCAGATCAGTAGAATCAGTAGAATCGGTAGATTCAATCTTTGATGAACTAACAAATTCATGGATTTCTAAAACTGAACAAAACAAAAACAAACTAAGAACTGAGTTTCTAAATAGACTAGAAGGTGTAGAAAAAAGATTTCTTTGGCTAGATGTATTAACTAGATTGCGTATTGATCAAAAAGAATATTTAGGACAAAAAATAGATCCCTTCTTAAATGGTCCCTATCGTGGAGCAACAAAAAGAATATTTTTATTACCACTCCTTAGTGAAAGTTTCATAAAAAAAAGCCCAGAGGCTCCTTTTATAAATAAAATACATGCTCTTATTCTTTCTAATAATTTTCTAGAATTTGAAGATATACTGAATATATCTGATAATAAAAGAAACGCAGTATCCGTGGGAATAAAGGAAATTCGTAAAAAAATACCTCGACGGTCATACAAATTAATTGACGAGTTTGAACGACAAGAAAGAGAATACGAAGCAGTCGTATTAGACGATCCCGGAATGCGGTCAAGAAAATCAAGATTTGGAGTAGTTTTTACTATAAATGAGCCCACTTATACTAATTACGATTACGAACCCGAACAATTTTATTTGATGCATTATTCACAACAACCTGATTTTCGTCGAAATATAATCATGGGCTCTATGCGCGCTCAAAGGCGTAAAATACCTACTTTAAAACTGTCTCAAGCAAATGCACATTCCCCACTTTTCTTGTATAGACTCAATAAATCAATTCTTTCTTATTTTGATATCTTTACACTGATTAAACGCATTTTCCGAAATTGGATGAAAAAAACTAACCAACTTTCAGAAAAAAAAGATAAAAATGAGAAGTATAAAAGAGAAGCAACAATAGGGATTGAAATAGCAGCAGAACCTCCCAACGGTATTCTAACTCCTCAAATAACAAGGAGTTGTCTATTAATAATACAATCAACTCTTAGGAAATATATTATATTACCCTCATTGATAATAGCTAAAAATTTCGGCCGTATCTTATTATTTCAATTTCCCGAATGGTCTGAGGATTTTGAAAATTGGAATAAGGAAACGCATGTTAAATGCACTTATAGTGGTGTTCAACTATCCGAAAAAGATTTGCCAAAAAACTGGTTAAGTGAAGGTATTCAGATAAAAATCCTATTTCCGTTCTATCTGAAACCTTGGTATAGACCGAAATCTGAATTCCCTCAAATGGAAAAATTAAAAAAAAAAAAAGAAAAAAAATATTGTTTTTTAACTGTGTGGGGGAGGCCGGCCAAACAGCCTTTTGGTTCACCCCAAAACCAACCTTCTTTTTTTGTACCCATTTTTAAGGAACTCATAAAAAAAATGATAAAATTGAAAACAAATAGTTTTTTAATTTTTAAAATATTCAAAGAAATAAAAAACTGGATTAACAAAAGTGGTTTAGTTCTAACGAAACTAATAAATGGCCCCTCAAAAAAAAATAGAATTCTTTTATTTGGATTGAGCGAACTAGATAAATGGGATGAAACCAAAAACGAAAAAGATTTGATAAAAAACAATCAGATAATTCGCGAATCGCCCATTCCAACTCGATCTAAAAATTGGACAAAACATTCGCTAACAGAAAAAAAAATGCAAGATATAACTATTAGAACAAGCACAATCCGAAATCAATTAGAAAAAAGAATAAATGAGAAGAAAAAGGATTTTCGAACTCCTGATAATAGGGTTAACAAAAAAAGGCATGCCGTAACAAGATTAGAATTAAAAAAAATCAAAAAGATTTGGCAAATAGTAAAAAAACGCATTTCTCAATTAATCTTTAACTCGCAGTATTTTATACAATTTTTTATTGTAAGAATATACATTTATATCCTCCTAGTTATTAATATAATAAGGATTAAAGGACAACTTGTTGTTGATTTTGAATCACAAAAAAACAAAATGGATAAGTCCAATTACAATAATGAAGCAAACAAAAAAGAAACCAAAATTCAATTTAGAAACTTTAGACAGTCCTCTTTTTATATTAGTAATAAAAATTCAAAATTATTTTTTGACTTATCCTCTTTATCACAAGCATATGTAGGGTATAAATTAGCACAAAGCCGCATTTTTAACTTATACCACTTAAAATTCAGATCCGCCCTTCAATATCATGAAATAGCTCTTTTTCCTAACGCTAAACTAAAGGACAATTTTGGAGTACAAAGAATACTTGATTTGGAATTAACAGATAAGAAACCTCTTACTTCGGGAATAACTCAATGGAACGTCTGGTTACAGAATCGTTATCAATCTAAGATATCTCATATTAGATGGTCGGGATTGGTACCGAAAAAATGGAAAAAACACGAGAATCGCCGCTCTATAAGACAAAATGGAAAAACGGATTTATCAAAATGGGATTTAGATGAAAAAGATGGGTTAATTCGTTATGAAAAGCAAATTACGGATTATGGATTAAACTCATTATCAAATCACAAAGGAAATTTCCAAAAAAATTATCGAAATGATCTCTTATCATATAAATCTATTAGTTCGAATATTTTTGTTTTACCATCACAAGTAAACAACAATCAAAAAATATCCTATAATTACAACACAAATAAAAAAACACTTTTTATCCTCGGAGATAACAATTCTTTAGGTGAAAAAGTTATTACAGATATGGATAAATCTTTTTTTTATTACAGAATTCTCCATTTGTGTCTTAGAAAAAGGGTAGATATTGAAGCCTGGATCCAGACCAATCCTCAGAATACTAAGATACGTAATTATCAACTAATTGAACAACTCAATAAAACCGCTCTTATTGATTTGACAACTCACCAAACTCAGCAAACTAACTCAAGGATTCAAAACTTTTTCAATTGGCTGGGAATGAATGACGAATTTCCTATTTTGAATGAAGAACTTTGGTTTTTACCAGAATTAATACTGCTTTATAATGTATATAAACTAAAACTATGGATCATACCAATCAAATCACTTCTTTTCAATTTGACTGAAAAGAAACGTTTGAGTGATAAAACTAATATCGTTCTAAAGCAAAAATGGAATCTTGTATCCGTTCTCTTAAACCAAGAAAAAGATGTTTCAGACTGGGGTGATTTTTTAGTCTATAGTGTGGAATCAGACATAAAAAAACGTATAACCGAAAACAATATAGAAGAAGACCTCGATTTTTTACTAACAAGTCATTTGCTTGTTCAATTGAGATGGTCTTTTTTTTTCAATTTAACACTAATGAAAAATATCAAAGTATATTGTCTCCTGCTTAGCTTGCGAAATCCAAGAGAAAGTGCTCTATCTGCTATTCAAAGAGGAACAATAAATCTAGATATAATGCCGAGTCATAAGTATGTTACAGACTGGATGGAAAGGGGAGTATTCTTTATTGAACCCCTTCGTATGTCTATAAATAATCCTGGACAATTTCTTATGTATCAAACCATACGGATTTCTTTAGTTCAGAAGAAGAATTATCAAATTAATCCAAGGTATCCAGAAAAAATGGATTTTGCAAAATCCATTGCACACGAGCAAAAATTTTTTGGAAATCTAGACAGAAAAAATTCAAGTTTGCTTGTTCTTGAAACTATTTTATCGCCGCGACGTCGAAAAGAGTTAAGAATTCTAATTTCGTTCAATTCAAAAAAAACCAAAGGTATAGATCTAAATCTGGTATTCGGCAATAGAAAAAATGTAAAAATTTATGGTCCAGTTTTGGTTGAAAGCAACCATCTTGATAGATTAAAGTTTTTTCTTTGGCCAACTTGTCAATTAGAGGATTTAGTTTGTATGAATCGTTATTGGTTTAATACCAATACTGGGAGTTTTTTCAGTATGTTAAGAATACATATGTATCCACAATTCTAAATGTATCAAACGCATGATAAGATATTTTTCTATAGAATGAATCAAATACGAAACGGAGTTGGAGTATTAATTATTTAATTTTCAAAATTTTAATAAAACTAAAAAGTCCATAATGAAAAAAAATATACCAGATTAAAGTGTCCAACATTATTATTACTGATCCATAAAATTCATATTTTTTAAAAGTTGGAGAAAATTTTCTTTTATGCTAAAGAATTCCGTTTACTCAGTTATTTCCCAAAAACAAAAAAAAAAAGATGAAACTAAGGGATCCGTTGAATTTCAAGTAGTTAATTTCACTCAGCAAATCCGAAGACTTACTTCACATTTGGAATTGCACAGAAAAGATTATTTATCTCAGAGAGGTCTAAAGAAAATGCTGGGAAAACGTCAACGCCTGCTGGCTTATTTGTCAAAAAAAAATGGAATACGTTATAAAGAATTAATTGATCGACTGGATATTCGGGAACCAAAAATTCCTTAATTTCAAGAACTTACATTAATTTTTTTTGTTTTCGGCAATTCCTAGAAAACTGAATCAAGGAACAACCTATGAATGTACCAATTATAAGAAATGAGCTTATGGTAGTAAATATGGGCCCTCACCACCCATCAATGCACGGCGTTCTTCGACTCATCATTACTCTAGATGGTGAAGATGTTGTTGACTGTGAACCAATATTGGGGTATTTACACAGAGGGATGGAAAAAATTGCAGAAAATCGAACAATTATACAATATTTACCTTATGTAACTCGTTGGGATTATTTAGCTACTATGTTCACCGAGGCCATAACCGTAAATGCACCAGAACAGTTAGGAAATATTCAAGTACCTAAGCGGGCCAGTTATATAAGAGTAATTATGTTAGAATTAAGTCGTATAGCTTCTCATTTATTATGGCTTGGCCCTTTTATGGCAGATATTGGTGCGCAAACTCCCTTTTTTTACATTTTCCGAGAACGAGAATTAGTCTATGATCTGTTCGAAGCTGCTACCGGTATGAGATTAATGCATAATTTTTTTCGTATCGGCGGAGTTGCCGCTGATTTACCGCATGGGTGGATAGATAAATGCAGTGATTTCTGTGACTATTTTTTAACCGGAATTGCGGAATATCAAAAACTTATTACACGTAATCCCATTTTTTTAGAACGTGTTGAGGGAGTAGGAATTGTGAGTGGAGAAGATGCATTAAATTGGGGTTTGTCGGGCCCAATGCTGCGAGCTTCCGGAATAGAATGGGATCTTCGTAAAGTTGATCATTATGAGTGTTATGACGAATTTGATTGGGAAGTCCAATGGCAAAAAGAAGGAGATTCGTTAGCTCGATATTTAGTAAGGATCAGTGAAATTGAGGAATCTATCAAAATTATTCAACAAGCTTTGGAAGGAATTCCGGGAGGACCTTATGAAAACTTAGAAATACGATGTTTTGATAAAGTACGCGATTCCCAATGGAATGATTTTGAATATCGCTTCATTAGTAAAAAAACCTCTCCTACTTTTGAATTGTCGAAACAAGAACTTTATGCGAGAGTCGAAGCCCCAAAGGGCGAATTGGGAATTTTTCTACTAGGCGACGGGAAAATCTTTCCTTGGAGATGGAAAATTCGCCCGCCGGGTTTTATCAATTTGCAAATTCTTCCTCAGTTAGTTAAAAGAATGAAATTGGCTGATATTATGACGATACTGGGTAGTATAGATATCATTATGGGAGAAGTTGATCGTTGAAATGATAATTGATACAACAGAAGTACAAGATATCACCGGGTTTTCAAAATGGGAATCCTTAAACGAGGTGTATGAGATCATATGGATGCTTATCCCGATTTTGACTGTTATAGTGGGAATCACAATAGGTGTACTAGTAATTGTGTGGTTAGAAAGAGAAATAGCGGCGGGGTTACAACAACGTATTGGACCGGAATATGCTGGACCTTTTGGAATTCTCCAAGCTTTAGCAGATGGTACAAAACTTCTTTTCAAAGAAAACCTTCTGCCATCTAGAGGCGATATTTATTTATTCAATCTCGGACCAGCGATAGCAGTCATATCAATTCTATTAAGTTATTCAGTAATTCCTTTTGGCTATCATCTTGTTCTAGCCGACCTAAATATTGGTGTTTTTTTATGGATTGCCGTTTCAAGTATTTCTCCGATTGGACTTCTTATGTCAGGATATGGATCAAATAATAAATATTCTTTTTTAGGTGGTTTAAGGGCTGCTGCTCAATCGATTAGTTATGAAATACCATTAACTCTATGCGTGTTATCAATATCTCTACGTGCGAGTCGTTAAAACATTTTCCCTATTTTTCTTTTCGTTGGAAAGAAATCGCTTCATGTTTTTGTTCATTAACCCGACTGATGAACACAATCAGATAGTTCTATGAGTGAAAAAAAAACAGCTTAGAAATTTGCAGTAAAAATAGTAAGCCTCATTTCCTATGTATAAGGAGTAAACAGAAGCAAATAGAAACAATCCACAATGTTTATCCCAAGACCGGTTGATCGATCATCCTGATTTGAAGCGGGTTTAAAACAACAACCAACTTTATGAGTTTTTCACTATCGTTTGTATGTATTACCATAATAGGGAGTTGATAAAAACTGAGTGGGTGGTTAGAAATACAAAGGTACACAAAGGATTAGTAATAGAGATTATGCAAATTATACAAACAAGCATTTACGCATAAAAGGAACACTCATTGGGGCTTTAAGTTGGTAGAAATGATCTGGTAGTACTTCCCACGATTCCGATCCAGAGTATGTCCCTATCCACTGAAAAAAAACTATCAGGAACGAAAGAATCCTTTTTGAAAAGACCCCCTTTTTTCCTTGAGAAAGAAGAAAAAGAAGAATAGGAGCGAACAAAATAGAAAGAATGCAATTCCAATACAAAAGAGCGATCTTTTTTAAGATTTAATTATGTAATTTTTTTCGTAATCGAAAATGCTGGGTTGAAATAGTTATATATATATTACTAATAGGAGTATTTTATTGACGGATTAAGTTATTACTCAAAAAATATTGAAATTTAAAAATGAAAGTAAAGGATGAGATTAATTCAGAAATACTTTTTGTATAGCAGACGGAATTACATTGGACTAATTCGGGGCTTTTGAGTATATTTTGACTCTATCTAGCATACAAACAAGTATATCACGTTAAATAATACTAACCTAGTCCTTAAATTTAGTTAGGTTCCTCGAGGAGCCGTATGAGGTGAAAATCTCATGTACGGTTCTGTAATAGCGATAGTAACAGTAATGTTATCACCGACTATGATTATCTAATAGTTCAAGTACAGTTGATATAGTTGAAGCACAGTCAAAATATGGTTTTTGGGGATGGAATTTGTGGCGTCAACCTATAGGGTTTATCGTTTTTCTAATTTCGTCCCTAGCAGAATGTGAGAGGTTACCCTTTGATTTACCAGAAGCAGAAGAAGAATTAGTAGCAGGTTATCAAACAGAATATTCCGGTATTAAATTTGGGTTATTTTTTGTTGCGTCCTATCTAAATCTATTAGTTTCCTCATTTTTTGTAATAGTTCTTTACTTGGGCGGTTGGAATCTCTCTATTCCATATATATTAAGTCCGGAACTTTTTGAAAAAGCAGGCGGTGTCTTTGGAACAATCATTAGTATTTTGATTACATTAGTTAAAACTTATTTGTTTTTGTTCATTCCTATTACAACAAGATGGACTTTACCTCGGCTCAGAATGGACCAATTATTAAATCTTGGATGGAAATTTCTTTTACCTATTTCTCTCGGTAATTTATTATTAACAACCTCGTTCCAACTCCTTTCACTCTAACCACGCGAGTCTATACTTAGACTTATCTCAAACAAGAGAAGGAAACAATCATCAAATTATTCATAATTATTCACGATATGTTCCCTATGGTAACTGGGTTCATCAATTATGGTCAACAAACAGTACGAGCTGCAAGGTACATCGGTCAAGGTTTTATGATTACTTTATCCCACGCAAATCGTTTACCTGTAACGATTCAATATCCCTATGAAAAATTGATTCCATCAGAACGTTTCCGCGGTCGAATTCACTTTGAATTTGATAAATGTATTGCTTGTGAAGTATGTGTCCGCGTATGCCCTATAAATTTACCTGTTGTTGATTGGAAACTACAAACTAGGATCCGAAAAAAGCAATTGCTTAATTACAGTATTGATTTTGGAATCTGTATATTTTGTGGTAATTGCGTTGAGTATTGCCCCACAAATTGTTTATCAATGACTGAAGAATATGAGCTTTCTACGTATGATCGTCACGAATTGAATTATAATCAAATTGCTTTGGGTCGTTTACCATTGGCATTAATTGACGATTACACAATTCGAACAATTTTGAATACGCCTCAAATAAAAAATGGCTAAACCCCATTTTATTTTTCGAAAAAAAAATTAGAATTACGAATGTACTCTTTTCATCTAAACTAAAAGAATTTTTTTTGAACTACCAAGTTGAACCTCAAAAAATAATGAGATTGGCGCAATTATTGGACCTATATCAATAGACATCTATTCTTTCAATTAAAAATATCCCGGATAATTTTACTTTTTCCTGGTCTGATCAATAAGGGCATGAAACATTTCTATTTTTTTATTTCTTATTTTATATTATATATAATGGATTTACCGGGACCAATACATGATTTTTTTTTAATCTTTCTAGGATCAGGTCTTATATTAGGAGGGCTAGGAGTAGTATTATTTACTAATGCAATTTATTCCGCCTTTTCATTAGGATTAGTTCTTGTTTGTATATCCTTATTCTATATTTTATCAAATTCCCATTTTGTAGCTGCTGCCCAACTTCTTATTTATGTGGGAGCTATAAATGTTTTAATCATATTTGCTGTGATGTTTATTAATGGGTTAGAACACTACAAAGATTTCCAGTTTTGGACTGTTGGAGATGGAGTTACTTCAGTAGTTTGTACAAGTATTTTTGTTTCACTAATTACTACTATTTTAGATACGTCATGGTACGGGATTATTTGGACTACAAGATCAAATCATATCGTAGAACAAGATTTGATAAGTAATAGTCAACAAATTGGGATTCATTTATCAACAGATTTTTTTCTTCCATTTGAACTTATTTCAATAATTCTTTTAGTTGCTTTGATAGGGGCAATTGCGGTAGCTCGTCAATAATAAAGCTTTCAAACGTTCATAGCTAAGAAATCCTTTTAATTCAATCTAGTACCTATTCTTAATATTAGCACTATAGGTCTTTGTACTTCTTCATTGCTTTTTAGATTCTAGTCAATAGAATAAATTAAGTTGTTGTTGATATTAAAATGAATCAAGATTGATAAGGAGTTGGTCAATGATGCTCGAATATGTACTTGTTTTGAGTGCCTATTTATTTTCTATCGGTATCTATGGATTGATCACGAGCCGGAATATGGTTAGAGCCCTTATGTGTCTTGAACTTATCTTAAATGCAGTTAATATAAACTTCGTAACATTTTCCGATTTTTTCGATAGCCGCCAATTAGTAGGGGATATTTTCTCAATTTTTGTCATAGCTATTGCAGCCGCTGAAGCAGCTATTGGACTAGCAATTATTTCGTCAATTTATCGTAATAGAAAATCAACTCGCACTAATCAATCAAATTTGTTGAATAAATAATATACATTTTCAAAATTGAATCGTTTCAAATAAAAAAATTATTATTCAGTAAGTCCAATTAGTATGTATGATATTAAATATGGATTCATATCCCTGTTTACGAAGATGTACTAAATAAAAGTATCTTGACGCTTTCGCATAAGCTGATCCATAAATCATTTTTGTATCAAAATTTTGGTAAATCATTGATTCATCTGATAGCTAAATACATGATTCATGTACAAGTTTATTAGATCGAAAATTTATGACGTTCAAAAATTTAGAGATTCAATGTCACATTCAGTAAAAATTTATGATACATGTATAGGATGTACTCAATGTGTTCGAGCCTGCCCCACAGATGTATTAGAAATGATACCGTGGGACGGGTGTAAAGCTAAACAAATAGCCTCTGCTCCAAGAACAGAAGACTGTGTTGGTTGTAAACGATGTGAATCTGCCTGTCCAACGGATTTCTTGAGTGTTCGAGTTTATTTATGGCATGAAACAACTCGTAGCATGGGTCTAGCTTATTGATACGTTCAAAAAAAAAATAGCACTAATCCATTTTTTTACCGACAAAAACCCGTGCTTAAAATAATATATAGTTTCCATTTCTTTTTTTTTAGTACGGGTTTTTTATGGTCTAAGTGTATCTTATCTTTACCATGAACTTTTTTCCTTGGTTAACACTAATTGTATCTTTTCCGATATCTGCCGGTTCTTTAATTTTCTTTCTCCCTCAAAAAGGCAATAAAATAATAAGGTGGTACACTATATGTATATGTATCTTAGAGCTCCTTCTAATGACCTATGCATTCCGTTATCATTTCCGATTCGACGACCCTTTAATACAACTGGCAGAGGAGTATAAATGGATACGTTTTTTTTCTTTTTACTGGAGATTAGGAATAGATGGACTTTCTATAGGACCCATTTTATTAACAGGATTTATTACTACTTTAGCTACTTTAGCGGCTTGGCCAGTTACTCGCGATTCACGATTTTTTCATTTCTTGATGTTAGCAATGTATAGTGGCCAAATAGGATCATTTTCTTCCCGAGACCTTTTACTTTTTTTCATCATGTGGGAGTTAGAATTAATTCCTGTTTATTTACTTGTATCATTATGGGGAGGAAAGAAACGTCTATACTCAGCTACCAAATTTATTTTGTACACTGCGGGAGGTTCCATTTTTCTGTTAATGGGAGTTCTGGGTATTGGTTTATATGGTTCCGTGGAACCAACATTAAATTTTGAAATATTAGCTAATCAATCCTATCCTGTGGGATTGGAAATAATATTCTATATTTTATTTCTTATTGCTTTTGCTGTCAAATTACCGATTCTACCCCTACATACCTGGTTACCAGATACCCACGGGGAAGCACATTACAGTACTTGTATGCTGTTAGCTGGGATTTTATTAAAAATGGGAGCATATGGGTTGGTTCGGATCAATATGGAATTATTACCCCGCGCTCATTCGATATTTTCTCCATGGTTAATACTAATAGGTACACTCCAAATAATCTATGCAGCTTTAACATCTCTTAGCCAACGGAATTTAAAAAAACGAATAGCCTATTCTTCTGTATCGCATATGGGTTTCATAATTATAGGAATCGGTTCTATTACTGATACGGGCCTTAACGGAGCTCTTTTACAAATAATCTCTCATGGTTTTATTGGTGCTGGGCTTTTTTTCTTGGCAGGAACGAGTTATGATCGAATACGTCTTGTTTATCTCGATGAAATGGGTGGGATAGCTATCTTAATGCCCAAAATATTCACGATGTTCAGTATATTATCAATGGCTTCACTTGCATTACCGGGCATGAGTGGTTTTGTTGCGGAATTAATAGTCTTTTTTGGACTAATTACTAGTCAAAAATATCTTTTAATGACAAAAATACTAATTACTTGTATAATGGCACTAGGGATGATATTAACTCCTATTTATTTATTATCTATGTTACGCCAGATGTTCTATGGATACAAGCTATTTAATGTTCCAAATTTATATTTTTTTGATGCGGGACCACGAGAATTATTTGTTTCCATTTCCATCTTTTTACCTATAATAGGTATTGGTATTTACCCGGATTTCGTTTTTTCATTATCAGTTGATAAGGTTCAAAGTATTTTATGGAAATATTTTTATAGATAAGTTTTGTAAAAAAATCTATATATATATTTTTTATTGTGCGTTATACAATAAAAAAGATCCACTGTTGACTTATATTAACTTAACTCATTAATAGAAACCGAATTAGAACTGAATATATTTAGCTTTTCTGAGAGCCATTTGAATCAAGTATTCTATTGATTCAAACGGCTCTTGACGACTGCAACTAAGATTTCTTAGATTTTTTTATCTACCCCATTTTATATCTCTAATTGGTAGACCTTTTTTTATTCAAGTAGATGTTAATTGAAATGAACCATAACTATGTAGCCCTATTCCTAACAGATTGACCCCAAAATAGCATATCCAAATTATAATAAAGCCCATAGAAGCTACAATGGCGGAATTGGCAACTTTTATATTTGTATTTGTTCGAGTATGTAAATAAATCGCGAATATAGTCCACGTAATAAAGGCCCAAGTTTCTTTTGGGTCCCAATTCCAATATGATCCCCAGGCCTCATTAGCCCAGACTGCTCCGGAAAGAATCCCTATAGTTAAAAAGAGAAACCCTAGACTAATAACACGATAACTCCAATAATCCAATTGTTGAATCAATTGGGATCGATAAAAATTTTTAGCAGAATCAAGCGAGGTGCTTTGTAAAACATTCCTTCTTTTATTCATGTATTGGATCTGACCAAAGTAAAATAACTCAGTAAAAAAAAAATGGCTGTTAGCAAAAATTTGGATATCTTTTCTAAATGTAACGACTAGAAGAGATACTGATAATAATGATCCACATAAAAGAGCTGCATAACCCAATAACATCATACTTACATGCATCATTAACCACTGGGATTGAAGAGCCGGTACTAATACTGTAGATTGATGCATTTTAGTTAACAGACTCGAAGTGGCAAATGCTTGAGTAAAAATAGCACTCGGTGCAGTTATTACGCGTAATTTTTTTTTTTTTAAATATGGAAACATATGAATAATGGAGAAACTCCACGCAAGGAAAATTAATGATTCACATAAATCACTTAATGGAAAATGTTGTGAATAAATCCAACGAATAAGTAATAATCCTGTTAGACAGAAAAAAATTGCTATTAGACCCCTTTCAGACGAATTTGAGAGTCCTATTATTTCATCGACAACTAAGCTTATCAAATAAATTGTAATTACAATTGAAACAAGGGAAAAAGAAATATGAGTTAATATATGTTCTACAGTAAAAAATATCATATCCATTTTAAAAATAAGGTATCGGAATTGAATTCATTATAGGACTTATTGTATCTCTTTTAGAAGAGAATATGCCGCCACTCGGATTCGAACCGAGATGCTCAAGCACTGCTTCCTAAGAGCAGCGTGTCTACCAATTTCACCATAGCGGCTTACTTAAAATGATAATAAGCTATTATTATTCAAGTGTCGAGATTTAATGAGTTAATTAAATGCTCTAAACTGTTGTTAGTAAATGCCCAAATTAGTGAACTTAATAGTGAGGTTTTTTCCGATCTTTTATGTTCTTCATTGTTGTATTTTTAAAGAATAAATAAAAAAAAACCTACCTCCTATCGTAGGGAATCAATCAAATCATAAAAAAGATTGTGCGAAAGGGAGGGGTCGATGGGGGAACTAAAAATCCCCACCAGATAGAAGGTTTCAACTCGGTTATTTGGAGTCTGTTTTATCATTTCGGAGGTGGGAATTTTTAGTTCGCAACAAAATATTGCCTTTAGGATTTTTTATACCATATAGAATAGTCAAAAAGTTCCATGTATGTTTTACTAGGTATTGCATTAGATAATTAAAATTTTGTAGTCATATTCTACACTAAATTAACATTTGATTTGCCTGATTCCGATTATTAGAATCTTTTATTATTTAGGTGTCGGTACAAAAAAACTTTTTGAATTACCAGTCGAAATGGATTTAGCTAATGAAAAGGCTTTTAATGCTACCCAATATCCCTTCTTTTTCCACAAACTTTTATGAATACGCTTTTTTGCCAGAGAAGTACGTTTTTTTGGAACTGCCATTCAAAATTTAAGAGGTTTTTCAATAATATCGTTGGATGTGAAAGACATCTCTTGCTCAAAACAAATTATTCTTCATTATCTATCTCGCCATAGATGATACCCTACTAACCTCAAACAAAAAAATAATAGGTCTCTGAAAATTACAGAAAATCTTGCTAAGGAGAAAAATGAATAGGTGAAAAGGTAGGTTTAAGTTACTAAAATGAAAAAAAGTTTACACGTTTTTTTAGCTCAGTTTTTTAGTCAGTTAGACCTGAAATCAAATTCATCGAACAATTTACGAACCCAACTGTGACCTCCTAATATTATATTATACAATTTTCTATTAATATTAATTAGCCTAGTTCAAAGAAAAAATATACCCAATTTTTTCATTTTTATTTGTTTTTTATTTGAAATAAAACAGTTACATAAGTATTCCAGTTTCACAAATAAATAAGTTCCTTATGTTATTTGACCAATTTGTACTTCTTGATTTGATGAAGTATTGAATATTGAAGAAACAATGAGAATAATTCAGAATAAGAATTTTGTCGTTCTTAACCTATCTTTTCTTTATTTTTGTTCTTTTACAATTACAATTAGATAGGATCTGGTGAATTAGAAACCATTTTAAAAGAATTTTTTTTTATGGAACATACATATCAATATGCATGGATCATACCTCTCCTTCCACTTCCCGTTCCTATGGGAATAGGACTAGGGCTTATCTTTTTTCCGACGGCAACAAAAAATCTTCGACGTATGTGGTCTTTTTATAGTGTTTTCTTGTTAAGTCTAGTTATGGTTGTGTCAGCCGATCTATCTATTCAACTAATAAATAGGAGTTCTATTTATCAATATATATCCTCTTGGACTATCAATAATGATTTTTCTTTAGAGTTTGGCTGTTTGATCGATCCACTTACTTCTATTATGTCAATATTAATCACTACTATTGGAGTTCTAGTTCTTATTTATAGTGACAATTATATGTTTCATGATCAAGGATACTTGAGGTTTTTTGCTTATATGAGTTTTTTCAATGCATCTATGTTGGGATTAGTTACCAGTTCTAATTTGATACAAATTTATTTTTTTTGGGAATTAGTTGGAATGTGCTCTTATCTATTAATAGGTTTTTGGTTCACACGACCCCTTGCCGCAAATGCTTGCCAAAAAGCATTTGTGACTAATCGTATTGGGGATTTTGGTTTATTATTAGGAATTTTAGGTCTTTATTGGCTAACAGGTAGTTTCGAATTTCGAGACTTGTTCGAAATATTCAATAATTTAATTTCGACTAATGAGGTCCATTTTTTATTTGGAACTTTCTGTGTCTTCTTATTATTTTCGGGTGCAGTTGCTAAATCGGCTCAATTTCCCCTTCATGTATGGTTACCCGATGCTATGGAGGGTCCTACTCCGATTTCAGCTCTTATCCATGCTGCTACTATGGTGGCAGCGGGAATTTTTCTTGTAGCTCGTCTTTTTCCCCTTTTCATAGTCATACCGTACATAATGAATTTCATATCTTTTCTCAGTATAATAACACTACTATTAGGAGCTACTTTAGCTCTTGCTCAAAATGATATTAAACGAAGTTTAGCCTATTCTACAATGTCTCAATTGGGATATATGATGTTAGCTTTAGGTATGGGGTCTTATCGAACGGCTTTGTTTCATTTGATTACTCATGCTTATTCAAAAGCATTATTGTTTTTAGGATCTGGATCCATTATTCATTCAATGGAACCTATTGTTGGATATTCTCCAAATAAAAGTCAAAATATGGTTCTTATGGGTGGTTTAGTAAAATATGTCCCAATTACAAAAACTGCTTTTTTTTTAGGTACACTTTCTCTGTGTGGTATTCCACCTCTTGCTTGTTTTTGGTCCAAAGACGAAATTCTTAATGATAGTTGGTTGTATTCACAGATTGTTGGAATATTAGCTTGCTCTACGGCAGGATTAACTGCATTTTATATGTTTCGAATCTATTTACTAACTTTTGAAGGACATTTAAACATTAACTTTCAAAATTATAGTGGAAAAACAAGTAGTTTGTCCTATTCTATATCTTTATGGGGTAAAGAAAGCCCAAAAACGAAAAAACAACAACCGAGTTTATTAACTTTATTACCAATCAATAATAATGCTGGTACTTCTTTTCTGTCGACAAACACATGTCGAATTAATGATAATGTAACCCGACCCTTTCTGAATATTACCCATTTTGATAGTACAAAGACTTTATCCTATCCTTATGAAGTAGATAATACTATGTTATTTCCGCTGCTTCTATTGGTTTTATTTACGCTTTTTGTTGGCGTCATCGGGATTCCCTTCAATCAAGAAGGAACCGATTTAGATATATTATCCAAATGGTTAAATTCATCTATAAATCTTTTACATAAAAGTTTTTATAATTCTGTGGATTGGTATGAATTTGTTAGAAATGCAACTATTTCCGTCAGTATAGTCTTTTTTGGCATATTTATTGCATTTCTTTTATATAAACCTGTTTATTCATCTTTTAAAAATTTGAATTTAATTAATTCAGTAAAAAAAAAAGTTCCTATTAAACTTTTATTTTTAGGAGAAAAAATAATATATATTATATATAATTGGTCATATAATCGTGGTTACATCGATTATTTTTATAAAGCAGCTTTAACCACTAGTATACGAGGATTAGCTCAATTTGCTCATTTTTTTGATAGTCGAATAGTTGATGGAATTACGAATGGAGTTGGTGTTCTGAGTTTCTTTATAGGAGAAGCACTCAAATATGTAGGAAATGGGCGGATTTCTTCTTACCTTTTCTTATATTTTTTTTATTTACTAATTTCTTTTCTTTTTTTTTAAGTATTTCTAACTTCGAAGTTTCTTGATTCCCATCCAGATAAGAAGTTTCATAAACTGGGCTATTTTGATAGCATGTCTCTTTAAAGTGAAAGTGGAATTCATCCTTTGTTTTTTCTTTTCCGTTCACTCGGATCTCTTCCGTTTCATCTTCATCGATTTTGTCCGGATCCTCCTTTTCTTCCGAAAAAAGGGAAGGAGAAGGATCTTCTTCGGTGGATCCCTCTTGTTCCTCTTCCTCTTTAGTCCACTTCGTTTCGG